TTAGATGGTCTTCCGGAACAGGCCTTTTATTTGGTAGGTAATATTGATGAAGCTACCGCGAAGGCTATGAACTTAGATGTGGAGAGCAAATTGAAGAAATGACCTTAAATCTATGTGTATTGACTCCTAATCGAATTGTTTGGGATTCAGAAGTGAAAGAAATCATTTTATCGACTAATAGTGGCCAAATTGGTGTATTACCAAATCACGCACCTATTGCCACGGCTGTAGATATAGGTATTTTGAGAATACGTCTTAACGACCAATGGTTAACAATAGCTCTAATGGGCGGTTTCGCTAGAATAGGCAATAATGAAATAACCATTTTAGTAAATGATGCAGAGAGGGGTAGTGACATTGATCCGCAAGAAGCTCAACAAACTCTTGAAATAGCTGAAGCTAGCTTGAGTAGCGCTGAAGGAAAGAGACAAACAATTGAGGCAAATTTAGCTCTCAGACGAGCTAGGACGCGAGTAGAGGCTATCAATGCAATTTCATAACGAGTTGTTGGTGCGTCCGAATAATAAAAATAAGTTCTGTTTATTTATACAACATATTTGGATTCTGCCGATTGAATCCAATCAAGTGTAATCAGATTTTGATGCAATGAAAAAAAATGAAATTTCAAATTTCAATAATGAAATTAATAAAAAAATAGAATAAATACGAGTAGTGGGGTATGTAAAAGATACAAAATAAATAAAAAAATAAGGTGGGTAGAAATACTTATTAGATACCATTGACTGCGGTCTCTAATAAGTTCTACCTACTATTGGATTTGAACCAATGACTCCTGCCGTATGAAAGCAATACTCTAACCACTGGGTTAAGTAGGTCATTTATCATCATAAAGAGAAACAAAAGGAACCCGCCACACCCATAGATTATAGATGGAATCTTACTTCTAAGCAATACCCATCCTTGGCAGGAAACCGATCAGAGAGCTATCATGTCGGATCATGCAATATTCACCTTGACAAGAAATTATATACATGATAAAATATTTATCACAAACACAAGGGCTGTAGCTCAGTTAGGTAGAGCACCTCGTTTACACGCGCGCCAATGCTTTTTCAGAGGAGTCCATCATGCAATCAACCGAATTTATCTTAGTAAAAAATCGATGTCTTACTCTGTGGATTCGAGGGAACAAGAGAACAATAGCCTGACAAATAAAATAGTTGGTTGGTCTAATTGAGGTGCCAATTTCGGTGCCAAAAAGAACCCATCATTGATTTGATAATTGATAAGGTGAATACCCAGCCCATTCAATGCTAGGCATAATGAGGATAAGGACCTCAAAAAAATCTCTTTTCGTCCTATGAACTTGAAGGTGTATGAAGTTTCATATTTGACGCTTTGGGCAGAGCGATAGAGACTCCATTTAACTTAGGTTGATCTAGGCCGAAGGCAGACCTACGTCAAGATAACTCTTTTTTTGAAACACTTTGGTATTGCTACTGAATAAAAAATCAGAGCACGCGGAGCCGTCTCATTATCTTTCTGTTAAGAAAAAAGATGGCGGACTCGCTGATATTTATATCAGTTGATGAAAGAGCCCAATGCAAAAAAAATGCATGTTGGGTCTTTGAAACAGTTCGAATCATTTCGATAATAATAAGTTTGATCTGTTTTACCGAGAAGGTCTACGGTTCGAGTCCGTATAGCCCTAATTTTTCATTAATTTTTATAAATGGTAATGAAAAAAAAATTATTTGTATTTTTTGATTTGTATTTTGTACTATAGTATAGAGTATAGTTTTTTATTTCCTCATTATTATTTTATTTGATTTGTTGTTTGTATCTGGCCGGTTGGTTGCTCCGTTGAAATAGAATCATTCCCACATTCTCGCTCACGGGGATCATTCGGAACCTGAAACTAAAAAAAAATGCATTTCAATGGAGCCAATCGGCATTTTAAAAATTTTTGGATAAACAAACCCATTCTTTTTCATTCATTTTCGTGGGTGAATTACATACATACACATTTTTCCTCTTTTACTACCCATGATCAAAGAGTTGGGGAGGGGATACTCCCTTTCTTTGGTATACCTAAAGAAAGGTCCATTTTTTAAGTAAAAATCGTGACATGAGCCCGGTTAATATACTCAAACAAAATTGCTCATCATTCAAAATTCCAAATTAGAATTCTACCGATGCTTACTTTATTCAAGAAGATTGGGGATCCATTTGAACTTAGAAGAGTTAGGAATCCCCCGACTTATCGACTTTGTTGCGGAAGAACAACTCCAACTCATTGTTTCAGAGAGAATAGAATGGATTGATCCTAAATACACAATTTGGGTATAGGAACCTATACGTTGTTATATGTAAGGGTTCCTTGCAATTCAAAGCATTGAATCCAATCTATTAGTACAGGGAGAGATTCAATAGAATATAATTAATACTAATTATGGATATATTCTATTTATATATATAATAGAAATATTAGAAATATTCGATTAATAATTACATACAATATCTTATAATAATACATCAC